TTAGATAGGAACAGATTTGATAAATATTGATAACTCTCGTATAGAGTATGAGAACGAAAAAATTCATATGATACTGAACTATTGGTTCTCAACCATCTCTCGCGATCAATCAAAAATTTGAAATTCTGTTCTTGCATATTCTTCCTAAACCAGCGTTTATTTAGATATTTCCAATAAATTTTTTTGGTTTGGGAAGTCAAAAGTATCCTTGACATCTCTTCATCTGGAGAAAATTCTTGATGTGAAAACACAGATCCAAAAGGATCCTCTTGGAATAGCAAAAACAGTGGATCTGCGGGGTCCCAAATGAATTGGCTTATTTGAAAAAAGCCCTGTTCGTTGGAAAATATCGCCCGTGTCTGGTCCTGCAGGGTTCCATCCTGCAAGAACTGCGAATCATTATCATTCTCCTGAAGCTCACCCTCTTCATCATAATCATCATAATCATCAAGGATCGGTTTGTCCTGAAATGACCCTTCCCAATAGGGAAATCTCAATTCATTGGACCCTTCGTCAAAGAGAAAGCCCCAAGGGCGCCAGAGTCTAGGAGCCCACAGTATATGATCGAATAAATCTTCCTCTACCGGTTGCGGGTCGAAGACTCCTTCCCCTTCTTCGAACCCCGATTCATATTTTTCATAGAGAAATCTATGATCAACGATAGAAGAAGACCCATTTTGAATCATATTTAAGGGATTTCTTGGTTCGGACCGAAGAAGCAATGTCACTCCATCATTATCAAACCGACCTCCTGTTTGTGAGGGTTCCAGCAGAGCACCTTCTATTTCTAATAGCCCATGAACTAGATCAGAATCATTCTCAAGGAGTCTATAAGAAGTGATCCCATCATTGTTTTCATTAGGTCCGGGTAGAGACCAAAGATCTTGAGCGACCGATCCGGCAGAACAACTCAAAAGATAAAGAAGTAAAGTTAATTTCTTCATGCTTGTTCCAAGTTCGAAGTACCATTTGTACAAATAAGAATCCCCCTCCTGACATGATTTCTTCTTCATATAGAGAGATATAGGATCGATAGAGCAATTACTTAGAAGTAGATTTTGTGAAACAGCCCTCCCTATCTGATAAAAAAGGATCCCATGATCCTGAATCGCTTTTATATGAGATCTAAAATCCCAAGTTTGTCTATGAAGAGCAGATCTAATTATATTAGTGTCTATAATAGATTTCTTTTGTATAATACTAATCGATAGTGCCTCATTAGTAAGTGCTACAAGATCTTGTACATTAGAACCCAGAGTTATAGACCCCAATCCATTAGTATCAAATATTTTCTTTTCCAAGTGAAATCCCCGAGTATATGAAAGAGTAAAAAAGTGCTTTCTTTGTTGTGGAATAAGAAGCCTTCGTATCTTAATGCATGTATTTAATTTATTTGGAGCTATTAAAGCAGGGTCTACTTTTTTTGGAATATGAGTAGAAGCAATAACTAGAATATTTCTAGTAGACCCTTTTTCCGAATCGCTGGAAAGAGAGTTCACTAATATACCCAGCGATAAGTCATTCGACTCTTTCCTATCCAGATCGTGGATGTTTGGAATCCAAATTATGCAAGGAGACATTGCTTTTGCTAATTCGAATTGAAGCGTGAGATAAAATCGGTCTAGTTCGACCACATCTTCATCTACCGGATCCTCCATACTTAGAAACTTCAACTGGCTATCAAGCTTACGGTCGAGATCGTCACTATCATCCCTTTCATAATTCTCGGAATTATAGCAACTACCCTCGTTATTAGGTAAAAGACTGTAAATGGTACCCTCTCTTTCATCAAACAGGCCGTCGTACTCATCATTATCATAATCAATCTCAAAACCCTTAGGAAAGTTATCCAAGAACTTGTTTACAAATACTGTAATGACAGGAACATAGGTGGTTGTCGCTAGATATTGGAGCAAATAGGATCGTCCAGTTCCTATCGAACCTATCACTAAAATACCCCTAGCAGGGGATAGGGCTAAGCGTAGCGAAAAGGGTTTCCCATGAGATGGGAAATCCAAACAACTAGCCCCACACGGGATTTCTGAATAAGCGATTGTCTGATAATGAGCGAGGAATACCCGTCTTTCTGCTAAGCAGGATGTATTGAACTCATAATTCATCAGATCCTTTTTATGAATGTCAAGTAAATATCGTAAGTAAATTGTTCCTGGTTGCTCAATCATTTGATAACCAGAGTGATTCTTTGATAACTGATCACTATTAGTCATATTCCATAAAATTTGATCCAGCCTTTTTTCTGTCGTTAAGGTAGAGAACTGAACCAAGAATTCTCTTTCTTTATCAGCAAGGAAATCACTATTCGAGATCCAGGATTCTATTTTATTATCAATCCACTTACTATTCATGTTTTTTCTTTTCCTTATCAATGAATAGATTGCTTTACTTGTATGACTTAAATGTCTCGTATTTCTCAAAAACGCGATTTGATTGATGGGATTTGGTATAATACTTAGCAGATCCATGAGATTCAAACCTTTCTTCTTCGAACGTATGGATTTGACCCCATCAGCGAAACCACCACCCCTTGGGATGTCCCCGCCAGAAGGCAAACCTCGCCTTTCTTCTAAAAAATTTCCTAATTGTTCTCGAGCAACTCGAACGATATCCTTTAACCAGAAAGAATTTTGTTCTGATATAGGATACCTGTCCAGAAGTTTTTGCAATTCAATGATGTAGGATGGAATCATCAAAGATTTGACCTGTTTGAACTCTGTCTGTAACTCATTAGAGAAGCGAGAAACAAAGAAAAGATGTGTATGAACGAGATATCCAGTAACAAGAAGAAGGAAAATGATTGAAACCAGGAACTCCTCAATATTTAGATTTAGTGATCTCAGATGTGTCGATATGAATGGTGACTCATTATTTGTGTCAAAAAGATCTTTGTACAGGTCTACAATAGTATTATGTAAAGACTCACCAAAAATCTCATTTATATGATTCCGTTGTGAAAGACACAGTTTTTTCCGAAGAATTTCCCACAGTTTTTTCCGAAGACTTCCCTTGGATCCATACAGAATACTATAACAAATAGATAGAAATTTTTTAAATTTAGGACTCCTCCTTAGTAGTATCACAAATAGGTCTGAAACAGTATCTAAAAATAGGAATTTTATATATTTGTGCCCTGTCCCGGTAAGCAACCACGGTATTATATACGGGCGTACTCGCTTCAATTTTTTGGAGAGAGTTGAAAAAAGACTCTTTCTTTTTCTTTGAAAGTTTCTAGACATCTTCCCTTTTTCAAGGAATTTTTTGAGAGGTTTTTTCCTCTTTTTGGATGGTAAAAATTTCTCAGAATATAGAGTGTCAAGCAAACCCATGTTTGAATCGAAATCCACATACTGATGCAAGTTCTTCGTTTTTGAATCAGATAAATGAATAGCGGAAAGAGGTTGACAAGAAGTTCTTTCAAAATTCACTATTTCTTCCTCTGTTAGAGGTGTTCCAGAAATGTCCGCGATCGAGTAAATAGATCTAGGAACACGAGTTGAAAAATGGAAAGATTTGTACAAGTCATAGCCGTCATCACCACTTTGCGGAAAATTCTTTGGTCTCAATATCTTAGAGACCTCTAACTCACTTGGTGAAATAGTATCTCTGTCGAAAAAAGCATGTGTTTTTTTACCGCCGCAGAAAGAAAAACTTTTCTTTCGAATGAACAAGACATTGAGGAATTGTTCATACATAAAATCATAATTATAGGACCTTTCCCCATAAAAAGAGAATCTTTTGTTACACTCGAAAGAGAAGTTAGATTTATTATTCAAGAATCGAAGTCGATTTACTTTATAAAAAGAGGAAATTAATGAACTTCGATGAAAACATTTCACAGGATTCAGCCAATTGTCTTGATTTGGTAGCTTATTCAAAGGTGTTCCTTCAGTCATCAAGAATTTGGATTTTTGAGAAGTATAATAGTCATCCAATAATCGGGGTTTCCTTTTTTTCAAATGAACCGTTTCCAGACCTCTGGATTCTAACAACTGATTCTCGAGTGCATCATTCAGACGTTTCCATTCAGACATATGGATCTGGGACCTATGAACGGGCATACTCCCGAAACTCACAAAGAAAAAAGGAAGTGAGTTAGACAAAAAGGGAAGAAGCTTGGACAAAAAGAAACAAAGTGACTTAGAAAAATCTTTTTTGTCGATAACCTCAGACCAATCAATCGAATATGCATTCATATGTAATTGATCGAACACTACTTTTAAACGGCTATTCTGTTCATGTAATTGATCGAACACTACTTTAAAACGGCTATTCTGCTCAGAAATGAACTGGTCCAAATGTTCCTGGAAATTCGTGCTCCCCTCGGACCATTTGTAGTTATATTCATTTGGATCCTTATTCACGGATCTCTCGGTTCGATAAATAAAAATAAGACGATCAAAGCATTTCTTCTGACTCTTTTTCAAATTTGAGAAACGTTGATTGATCATGTGTTTCCTTATAGGTCTATGATTAAGAATACAATTTTGATACCTTTGAACTACATATTCCAAGTTGCGATTGAATCGATTACCTTGAAAATAAGTCCCACAAGAGGTCTGGACCCATTTTTTGATGATCTTTGGATAAAAAGATTCATTCGCTTCGTAAAAAAGCCGCGGCAGAACCAATAAAGATTGTTTTTTTGATTCTGGTTCCGAAAACCAAATAGCAAAAGAGAATCCATTACGATAGACCAGATCCGGCTTAGTTAGTGATAGATTCAATAGATTTGCCATTTCTTGAAATCTCTCTTCTGATTGAAAATAGCGATGTAACAAGTACCCCCCCCTATCCTGGTCATGGAATAAACCAAAAACTAGATTTTTGGTCAAGAATGAATTATTATTTTGAACTTTATCCTTTGCAATCCTATCCCATCCTCCATCGGCTGAAATAGGATGAATTGAGACATTCTTTTGTAAATACATGATTATCTTGACGATATTGGCTAGTTCTTTCTTTTCCAATTTCCGCCAAAGAACAAAAGAAACATCTTCTTCTTTCTTCAATAATTGAAGATCTTGAGCGGAGTTATCAGTAGGATTCAAATCCTGATGAAGTTCTGACCATCTGTCCGAGAAAAAAGAGCGATCAGAGATCTTTTTTTCTTTTTGAGCAGACAGAAGTGGAAAAATCAACCTATTGATATTCAACGAATCTTTTGAGTCTTCCAATAATCTATCATTTCCGGATCTAATGCAATTGATTTGTATAGGAAGAAGCCATGTCAAATAAATATTTTTTTTTTCGATCATCCTTCGATCGTGAATACGACATAGAAGGATTGCTACTACAAAAAGGACTATATTCTTGATCGTGAAATATCTTTTTCTTTGTCTTGTTAAACCCTCTGAATCTGAATGGCCTGAAACTAGGATACTCCAAATTCTGGAGTCTAAGACTTTTATCAAATTCTCTTGATGGAGAAAAAGGTGAATGACAGATACCGCTGAATTGAATTGCGTCCAGGAATCTAAGAAATAGGCACAATTCTTGCTCTCTCTAAAAATTTCTCTCAATTCGAAAATCCAAAAGTCTAATGGCTTGTTTTTCATAGAATATCAATACCCCCTTGTATTGTGTTTTTGAATTTCATTTCTCTTTTTGTTTTTTATATCTCTATTTGTTTTTTTGAATTTCTCTATTTGTTTTTTTGAATTTCTCTATTTGTTTTTTATATTGATTTCAATCAATCGGTTAATTTAAAATTCTCTCATATGTCTTTCTATTAAGTTAATTTATGTATCTATTTATGTATCTATATTGATTTATCCCAAAGATTTCACTTCCACTTCCATTTCAATCGGTTAATTTAAAATTCTCTCATATGTCTTTCTATTAAGTTAATTTATGTATCTATTTATGTATCTATATTGATTTATCCCAAAGATTTCACTTCCATTGAAATTTGGTTATTCATGAACTCGGAGAGTTGTTCCCCCGAAGCATCCATGGCTGAATGGTTAAAGCGCCCAACTCATAATTGGCGAAGTCGTAGGTTCAATTCCTACTGGATGCATGCCAATAGATATATCTCCCCCAAAAACTAGATTTTAAATCATGAATTATTAGTTTTGAACTTTATCCTTTGCAATCCTATCCCATCCTATCCCATCCTATCCCATCCTCCATCGGTTGAAATAGGATGAATTGAGACATTCTTTTGTAAATAAATGATTATCTTGACGATATTGGCTAGTTCTTTGTTTTCCAATTTCCTCCAAAGAACAAAAGAAACATCTTCATTCTTGTTAATTTGAAAATAATTAATAATAGAAACTTCAATAATTCATCATTTCTAAATAAATAAATAATTTCTTGATTTATTATATTTCAATAATTTCTGATCTGTAGTAGTATTTGAATCGAGACGAAGTTATGACCATGTGTCCGAGAAAAAGGAGCGATTGGATCTGTATGAATATCTAATTAATTTAATTATCCATATACTTGTCATGTCAAATCAGAATCAACTAGGACAGACATTGGGTCGAACTCTTCTTTGGTGTCAAAGTAAGAGCTATGAATAGTCATCCACTCCCAAGAAAGGGTATAAGTAGAAGAAGGCGGCGATCTATTAGGGGACATACAATGCATTACAGACGTATGATCATTACGCCTCAACCGGGTTATTCTATTCAACCTCTTAGAAATAAAAGAACTTCAATCAAAATACACTTAATAACATGGCGATACAGTTATCCAAAACTTATAGCCCGAGCACACGCAATGGAGCCGTAAAGAGTCAAGTGAAATCCAATTCACGAAATCGTTTGATTTCTGGACAGCATCATTGTGGTAAAGGGCGTAATGCCAGAGGAATCATTACCGCAGGGCATAGAGGGGGAGGTCATAAGCGTCTATACCGTAAAATTGATTTTCGACGCAATGAAAAAGACATATATGGTAGAATTGTAACTATAGAATACGACCCTAATCGAAATGCACACATTTGTCTCATACACTATGGGGATGGTGAGAAAAGATATATTTTACACCCCAGAGGGGCTATAATTGGAGATACCATTATTTATGGTACAGAAGTTCCTATAAAAATGGGAAATGCCCTACCTTTGAGTGCGGTTTGACCTATTCATTTACGTAATTGGACGTAACCAATTAGGTTTAAGGCGAAACCTAGAAATCGATCACTGATCCTATTTGAGTACCTCTACAGGATAGACTTCAACAGAAAACTGAAGAGTAACAGCAGCGAGTGATTGAGTTCAGTAGTTCCTAATATAAAATTATTGACCCTAGAGATATAGTAATATGGAGAAGACAAAATTGTTTCAAGCACCGACAGAACACGAAGCGCTCCTCGTTTCAAAACAAAGGGGGAAAGACACAGATTATTCACATTTCATTTGATGGTCAAAGGCAAATAGAAAGCTAAGCAGTGGTAATTCTAAGGATTCCCCCGGGAAAAAAGAGAAATGTCTCCTACGTTACCCGTACTATGTGTAAGTAGCTACGTAATTTCATAGAGTCATTCGGTCTGAATGCTACATGAAGAACACAAGCCAGATGAAGGAACAGAAAGACCTAGGATGTAGAAAATCATAACATGAGTCATTCGTAATATTTGGATTCGTATATTCTATATCCACTCATGTGGTATGGTACTTCGTTATGTCATATATAATATACGAAATAAACGATATAGAAGATGTATCTGTATAGATATTAGAATCTACATCCAGAAAGCCGTATGCTTTGGAAGAAGCTTGTACAGTTTGGGAAGGGGTTTTTACTGATCAAAAAGACGAATCTACTTCAACCGATATGCCCTTAGGAACGGCCATACATAACATAGAAATAACACTTGGAAAGGGTGGACAATTAGCTAGAGCAGCCGGTGCTGTAGCGAAACTGATTGCAAAAGAGGGTAAATCAGCAACATTAAAATTACCTTCTGGAGAGGTCCGTTTGATATCAAAAAACTGCTCAGCAACAGTCGGACAAGTAGGGAATGTTGGCGTAAACCAGAAAAGTTTGGGCAGAGCCGGAGCTAAACGTTGGCGAGGCAAGCGTCCTGTAGTAAGAGGGGTAGTTATGAACCCTGTAGACCATCCACATGGGGGTGGTGAAGGGAGGGCCCCAATTGGTAGAAAAAAACCCTCAACTCCTTGGGGTTATCCTGCACTTGGACGAAGAACTAGAAAAAGGAATAAATATAGTGATAATTTGATTCTTCGTCGCCGTAGTAAATAGTGGATAGTCAAGAAAATAGAATTTGTTTCTTCGTCTTTACAAAAGAAAAGAGCGATTTACTAGGACATTATATGATTTTCTTTTTTGAGAGATTATCTATTTAAAAATTGGAAATAAAATAAAAAAAAATATAAGAGAAAAAATTCACTTTTTTAGAAATTCTATTATAAGAGGAATAATTAACTATGACACGTTCACTAAAAAAAAATCCTTTTGTAGCGAATCATTTATTAATAAAAATAAATAAGCTTAACACAACAGGAAAAAAGGAAATAATAAAAACTTGGTCCAGAAGATCTACCATTCTACCTACAATGATTGGGCATACCATTGCTATCCATAATGGAAAAGAGCATTTACCTATTTATATAACAGATCGTATGGTAGGACATAAATTGGGAGAATTTTCACCTACTCTAAACTTCCGAGGCTTTACGAAAAATGATAATAGATCTCGTCGTTAACATTCATTTTCACATATTATTAGTAATAGTCATTAAGAAATATTAATTAATAAATTACTCAAAAAGAATTGTCTTATTCTGCAGCAGAAAACGATATATAAAGATATTTGAAAAAATTGAGATATAGATAAAAAAGTACACAAATCAGACGTATTATTTTATATAGAGTAGTGAGGGATTATGGGACAAAAAATACATCCGCTTGGTTTCAGACTTGGTACAACTCAAAGTCATGATTCTATTTGGTTTGCACAACCAAGAATTTATTCCGAGAATGTAAAAGAAGATAAAATAATACGAGATTGTATCAAGAATTATATACAAATTATACAAAAAACAAGAACCGCTGTGGATGGCCAGGGAATTGGACGAATAAAGATTCAAAAAAGAATCGATCGGATTGACGTGATAATCAATATGGGACTTCCAGACTCATTAATGGAGGAGAATCCTAAAATAATTGAAGAATTACATACTAATGTGCAAAAAAAAATTCATTGTATGAACCGAGAAATCAACATTGCAATTACAACAATTCCAAATGTTTATAGAGACCCTAATATTCTTGCAGAATTTATAGCCGGACAATTAAAGAATAGAATTCCATTTCGTAAAGCAATGAAAAAAGCTATTGAATTAGCTGAAGAGGCAGGTACAAAAGGAGTTCAAATACAAATTGCGGGACGCATCGACGGAAAAGAAATTGCACGTGTCGAATGGATCAGAGAAGGTAGGGTTCCTCTACAAACCATTCGAGCTAAAATTGATTATTGTTCCTATCCAGTTCGAACTATTTATGGGGTCTTAGGAATCAAAGTTTGGATATTTATAAACAACGACTAATCAACTTTTCTTCCATCTTTTGAGAAAACAAAAAATGACGAATTCTTACTACGTTCTTATTCGCAAAGAAGAAATGAAAAATTTTATAAGATTGAATAAAAAGAATTAATCATTTTATAATGAAGGAGTTGCTATGCTTAGTGTGTGACTCGTTCGTTTTTTTGAAAGTGGTGAATTTTCTACAAAAATTCGTAGAATTAATTACTAGAGAATAAATAACCTACTCATCGCTTCCCATTATCTAGATATAAAGAACCGCCTAAAATAGAAAATCAAAATAAGGATCTATGTGGTGATATAATTATAGCAACTGAAATAAAAAAAAAGAAGATTATTAGTTGTAAAGCAATAAGAATATACAGATAAATGAAGGGGTGAAAGAAAGATCGAAAAAGGATATCAATGATATAGAATTCGACTATGTAAAGGTCTATGGGTCATCTCATAAAAAGTAGTGTAATAAAGCATCAATATTCAAAATTCATCCATATATGGATGAATATATTCCTAGAATAAACGAATCAAGAGCCACGAATCAAGAAAACTGAGAAGGTTGATTCAACAAAAAAGAATAAAATAAAAAAAAATTAATTTTTATTAATAGAGGCTCCATTGTAGAATTTAGACCTAACCATAAATCGAAAAGCGATGGGAACGACGGAACCTGTGAATACAAAAGATTCTATTCAAATTTGAAATCTTACTGATTCATTAGATGGGATGGCGGAAGGAACTAAGAATTCATTCTTTTTTGAGGAGTTCTGGACTAACCCTAATTACATCTTCAATTTATAATGAGAGAGGAAATATTCGCCCGCGAAAATGTGGATTTTTTTGGAATTGATCAATTTTTGCCAATCCAATATGATAATAATCAAAAAAGAAAAATACTGATTCGTTAGAACCTTATATCCACAAATATTCGCTAGTTAGATACGGATAGCAAAAAGGGTCTATAAGAATACATATTTCGTTATATATCAAAGCAAGATTAAAAAATTTCTAATAGATCAATAGATTCTAGGAAATGTAAAAAAATCCCGCGATTAGATTCTATTTCATTTTATGAAACATATGTATTTTATTGTAGTAATTATTATTATTTTCTCGATTCAATATTTTTCAATCAATTTATTCGCGAGGAGCCGTATGAGGTGAAAATTTCATGTACGGTTCTGTAATAGAGATGGAATTGAGAAATAACCATCAACTATAACCCAAAAAGAACGAGATTCCGGAAACATCATCGAGGAAGAATGAAAGGAAAAGCCTCTCGCGGTAGTCAAATTTGCTTCGGAAAATATGCTCTTCAGGCACTTGAGCCCGCTTGGATCACATCTAGACAACTAGAAGCGGGTCGACGGGCAATGTCACGAAATGTTCGCCGGGGTGGACAAATATGGGTACGCATATTTCCAGACAAACCTGTTACAGTAAAACCTACCGAAACGCGTATGGGTTCGGGAAAAGGATCGCCCGAATATTGGGTAGCTGTTGTTAAACCCGGCAAAATACTTTATGAAATGGGAGGTGTTCCAGAAAATATCGCTAGAAAGGCGATTTCAATAGCGGCATCCAAAATGCCTATACGAACTCAATTCATTCTTTCCAAATAATCATTGTTTTTTTTTTTGAACACAGAATATTTTTTTTACTTCAACTTTTTGACTGAAAGATAAGAAAAAAGGATATGATTCAACCTCAAACCTATTTAAATGTAGCCGATAATAGCGGAGCGCGCGAATTGATGTGTATTCGAATCATAGGAGCTAGTAATCGACGGTATGCTTATATTGGTGACATTGTTGTTGCTGTAATCAAAAAAGCAGTGCCAAATTCATCTTTACAAAGATCTCAAGTCATCAGAGCTGTAATTGTACGTACTTGTAAAGAACTAAAACGTCGTAATGGTATAATAATAAAGTATGATGATAATGCCGCGGTTCTCATTGATAAAGCAGGAAATCCAAAAGGAACTCGAATTTTTTCCGCAATCGCCCGAGAATTGAGACAGTTAAATTTCACAAAAATAGTTTCATTAGCACCCGAGGTATTATAATAAGAGATCATGATATAGATATATTATTTATGGCTTGAATGAATAGGAAATATATTTGAATACTAATGAAATATCTATTCTATATTCAATTCAAGATATTCAAAATAAAAATTCGAATTCTATTTGTATAAAAAAATAGAATTCGAATTCAATATAAGATTATTTAGAAAGTTTCGAATAGGTCCTTCGTTCTTTTTATTTCTATCTTTTTTTAGTTTTCAAATATTCTATATTTAGATTATCCTAAGTTACAATCAAATTTTCTATACATATCATATAGAGTATTATTCTATTCTGATATTCAATATTCGAGATTTGATTGAATCAAAAAATAAAAAATCAAAAAACGGGAGCACGTTGATTATATCAAAAGTAAGGAGCAAAAATCTATCGTGGGTAAAGATACTATAGCTGATATACTAACCTTGATACGCAATGCTGACATGAATAGAAAAAGAACTGTTAAAATACCACTTACTAATATCACCGAAAACATTGTAAAAATTCTTTTACGAGAGGGTTTTGTTGAAAACGTCAGAAAACATCGAGAAAGCAACAAATACTTTTTAGTTTTAACTCTACGGTATAGAAGAAATAGGAAAGGATCCTATAAAACTTTTTTACACTTAAAAAGGATCAGTACACCAGGTCTACGAATATATTCTAAGTATCAAAAAATTCCGAAAGTTTTAGGAGGGATGGGAATTGTAATTCTTTCTACTTCTAGGGGTATAATGACAGATCGAGAGGCTCGATTAGAAAGAATCGGGGGAGAAGTTTTATGTTATATATGGTAATGCTCATTTTGCCGATATCTGAATTATATGAAAAACTTCGAGCCAACATTATTGTGAATGAAGGGAGTAGAGAAAAAAGAGATTTCTAATATTATTCATGATACA